AAAACTTGGGATTTTCGATCCCAGATAAGATCGGTTCAGGATCATGGGATCCTTTTCTATCAGATAGGAAGGGCTGTTACACAAAATGTACTTCTAAGTAATTGCCCCATAGATCCTATATCTATCTATATGAAGAAGAAATCATGTAAGGGAGGGGATTCTTATTTGTACAAATGGTACTTCGAACTTGGAACGAGCATGAAGAAATTAACGATACTTCTTTATCTTTTGAGTTGTTCTGCCGGATCGGTCGCTCAAGATCTTTGGTCTTCATCCAGACACGATGAAAAAAATTGGATCACTTCTTATGGATTCGTCGAGAACGATTCTGATCTAGTTCATGGCCTATTACTATTATTACTCTTAGAAGTAGAAGGCGCTCTGGCTCTGGCGGGATCCTCACGGACAGAAAAATCTTGCAGTCAGTTTGATAATAATCGAGTGACATTACTTCTTCGGTCCGAACCAAGGAATCAGTTAGATATGATGCAAAATGGATCTTGTTCTATCGTTGATCAGAGATTTCTATATGAAAAATACGAATCGGAGTTTGAAGAAGGGGAAGGGGCCCTCGATCCGCAACAGATAGAGGAGGATTTATTCAATCACATAGTTTGGGCTCCTAGAATATGGCGATTTGATTGTATCGAAAGGCCCACTGAATTGGGATTTCCCTATTGGACTGGGTCATTTCGGGGCAAATGGATCATTTATCATAAAGAGGATGAGCTTCAAGAGAATGATTCGGAGTTCTTGCAGAGTGTAACCATGCAGTACCAGACACGAGATAGATCTTCCAAAGAACAAGGCTTTTTTCGAACAAGCCAATTCATTTGGGACCCTGCGGATCCATCCTTTTCCCTATTCAAAGATCAGCCCTCTGTCTCTGTGTTTTCACGTCGAGAATTCTTTGCAGATGAAGAGATGTCAAAGGGGCTCATTGCTTCCCAAACAAATCCTCCTACATCTATATATAAACGCTGGTTCATCAAGAATACGCAAGAAAAGCACTTCGAATTGTTGATTCATCGCCAGAGATGGTTTAGAACCAATAGTTCATTATCTAATGGATCTTTCCGTTCTAATACTCTATCCGAGAGTTATCAGTATTTATCAAATCTGTTCCTATCTAACGGAACGCTATTGGATCAAATGACAAAGACATTGTTGAGAAAGAGATGGCTTTTCCCGGATGAAATGAAACATTTGATTCATGTAACAGGAGAAAGATTCCCCATTCCTTAGCCGTAAAGATATGTGCCCATGAAAAGGGGATTAAGTGGAACAGAATTGGCCGGATGGTAGAGTCGTGGAAACACTTGTTTCTTCCATCTTTTTGGCCTTAGCTCCATGGAACAATATGCTACTGCTGAAACATGGAAGAATTGAAATCTTAGATCACTATGTGTGGATGATATGAACTGCTTAAACAAGAATTCTTGAACGGCGAAAGAGCCTATTACTCGCTACATCAAACAATTTCTACTAATGAAACCATGTCAATCCATCGGAAAATACGCATGTCCGCTGAAATGGTTGTTGCTATCTGCTCCAATAACGAATCATTGGTTTCATTGAATAACTAAAGAAGATAGATAGACCTTTCTCTTCGTCTCAGGTCGATGGATCTCCTCAATTGGAAGATCTCCCATATGGATAATACACATTCCAGTTGACCGAGCCTAATTCTAATTGCTTTGTTCCGAAGCAAAGATATCCACGTAGGCGGGTTCGTCCTATTCAGATATTCACGACCAAGAGGTACGATCCTCTTTCGGATAGGCTGGAATGCCAACAGACGTCTGTCTATTCTCTAATTCACCCGACCCCATTTTAAGAACGTCCAGTGCCAAAGTCACTGAATGGGTAAGTCGCCAATCCCTAATGTAATGTACTTTCTTTGCTGGGTTACGGGTACTGGTGGGTATTTTACCAGAGGTTTCTATCAATCTACCTTGTGCGATTTCTGTTGAATCCTATACTCGGGGGGTGCGCGCAGGGTGGACGATTTCCAAACGGACTCCTATAGAGAAGATCACCAAGATTTCGTGATCCGCTGCCGATTCCAACAGCTCGGACTCGGATCGTGAGGATCGCCGGAATACTTCGTATCAACAGATAAGATACTCGTCAATATTGATTAGATCCGAAATCTGTTATGAAATTGCTCATGAAATGAGCATTCTCAATATTATGCCTTGAAGAGGACTCGAACCTCCACGCTCTTTAGCACGAGATTTTGAGTCTCGCGTGTCTACCATTTCACCATCAAGGCATCTTGAAAGTGAATCGTATTCCATGAATATGATATCTATCTAGTGTCATATATTCCATATATCACACTAGATAGATATGTCAAAAGCGGGTCCGATTACGCCTATTCCTAATCCTAAATAGAATGTAACGACGTAGGGATCCATATGTAAACAGAGTATCTATTTACATACGCTCGAATGACCCCTTCTCATAATAAGAATGTAAATAACCCTATTCCGGCCTG